AATGAGCCTATCCTCTCTTGTCATATTCCAAAATGAAATCAAAATATCAAACGGAATCACTAATCCAAGACCAAAATATTTGGAGGACTCTTCTGACCAAACAAAACAAAAAATATGTAATTGTCAGCAAAGTTGTTTACTTTTTTTAATCCAAGAAGTTTTTTTACTTTATACACAATAGGTCATCGATTCAGCATTGGCTAAAAAAGGGGATAAAATCCCCAATAAGTAGTTCAAATCATTTTATCGATATGAGTGTTCTATATTGATAAAATATATATTTATTTTTTTGAAACCGTCTCTATATTAACATAGTGGTAGAAAGAGTACCATGCCGCGTCTGGACTTCAAACAGTTTAGCTTTAACCATGTTAATGGTCCCGCATTATTGGTTGATAGAGAATCAAAGTAGATTTTCCAATAAATTACGAAATGCTATAGTTCTTACATATGATTTCTGAATTTATTCAGAAGTAATTCGCGAGATCATGCACCCCTCTTTCTTAGGTATAACTTTCCTAGTTATAACAGAAAAAGTACATCTGGTTGGATCCAGCCTATTCTTGAAATAAACAACTCGCACACACTCCCTTTCCAAAAAAGATCAACACCCCAAGCACTACACTTAGATTTATTAGATTTGTTGCTAAAATATCGGTATTAAACCCGAAACTCCCGGCGGATGGCCAGTGGCCCAAAGAAACGAAAGAATCGGTTACATTTTTCATATGATATGATCTCCTCGTATAGATAGACTAAAAAATCGAACAGAGTTCTTTTTGTATTACTTTGCCCTCTTTATATATATATTTCTTTCTAGTTTCCTACTTTCTAAATCGAATTAAAAATCTATTTGATTTAGAAATCATGAATTACCCTCTTGCTTGCAACCTCTCTTAAAAACTAAAAGAGGTCTACCAACACAAACGGGAAGGATGAAAGCGAGTTGGTATGCTAATTCCTCATCCGCAAATCAGCCCTTCCCGTGGGTTATTTTCTCAACGAATAAGTAATTCTAGAAATGAAATCCTTATATAATTCGAAAAAGCAAAGCACAAATCCAAGGCAATATGAAAAAATTTTTTCATATTTCTAATCTAAATATTAAACAAAAGGATTAGCAAATAAAAGTGCTAATGCTACAACCAGGCCATAAATTGTTAAAGCTTCCATAAAAGCTAGACTAAGCAATAAAGTACCTCGTATTTTTCCCTCCGCCTCAGGCTGTCTCGCAATACCTTCTACAGCTTGACCCGCAGCAGTACCTTGACCAACTCCAGGTCCAATAGAAGCAAGCCCTACAGCCAATCCAGCAGCAATAACGGAAGCGGCAGAAATCAGTGGATTCATGATAAGTTCCTCGTACCAAAAAAAAAATGGTTAATGATACATTCAACCAATGAACTATGACTTAATTATTCCATGCTACGATTCGTCCAGTCGAAGTAACTACGAACTTCGAATTCAAGTAATAACATTCTTGAATAATCAAAACTACTTTGATATCTCTTTTTTAGTTTCTCTCGAGAAAGTCTTTATGAATCCATACAACTTTTGATTTTCTGTTTCTTTGTCCCGAACCGCTTTTTGAATTCTTCGATTTTTTTATTGACTTCATCCATTTATTAATTCAACTCACAGTCACAGATTAGACAGAAGGATTTCTATAGAATCCCCATCTACATTCACATTCGATTAGTAGGTCAAATTAGATATATCTTTAGCTCGTATATAACAAGTCAATATCTAATATCACATATACATGTCTTTCTTCCACAATGTAAACCAACTCTTTCTTCATCTTCAATTCAATCAGATTTGCTAAGGATGCGTCTAATGCTTGACAAGAGTTAACTTATAGTCATTCAATTCTATATACCTAGTTCGACCTCCCCTCTACAAACCTTTTATGAATCCCCTTTTTATAAATTAACCTTTCCCTTCCCCATTGTTTATCATTATCTTGCAACCTAAATGGATAAGATAATCAATGGATAAATTGATTGGGGCGAATCGTTGCATAGAAATTGATTTGATTGATCTAAGTTCATACAATTTATTATTTATTAATATTTTCGTTTGGTCAATCGTTGAATAAAATCAACTGAAAAAGGGAATCATTCTATAGAACATCCTTTTTTATTTAATAAGACGTCGTAATACCACAGTAATACCACAAGACTTCTTCGTCAAATTACGACTCCGAATAGTTAATAGTCGGATTCGATGACCAATCTAATTCATTGAAGGAAAGGTAGGATTATGATATAAATGGACAAAAGGTAATTTTAGGAAAAAGATCTTTGAGATCTCTTTCCTTTTTTCAATTCTCTACTCTAATATCAATATTGTATTGTAATCTTTATTGTAATATTTTTTTCTATAACTCTAGATCATATATTAGTTGTATATTTTCATTTCATTCACTAAGTCAATTTTTTTAGCCACGCACACATTGTCTTAGGTTAAACTAAAAAGACTATTTAGAAAACTAGTCAAT